TCTATAGGATAATTTCCATCTTGCAAGTTATGCGGCATTTTTAGAAGATAGCCGCGATTTCGCTTGATTTCTAATCCAATACATAAACTAATTGGTTCTGTCAAGCTAGCTATATGTTGTGTATTGTCGACGACTTCTACATAAGGCGGTAAGATGATATCTTGAGCAGTTACATCTCCAGGACCCCTGACACAAATAGACGCGTCACAAGTTCCATAGAGATTACTTCTCAATACAATTTCTTTCGAATTTATTAAAATTTCATGGACCGATTCTTGAATACCCATTATAGTAGAATATTCATGGGGGACGTTCTCAGATTTTACACGTGTGATACATGTTCCTTCTATTTCTCCAAGCAAAGCTCTTCGCATCGCAATGCCTATTATGTCGGCTTGGCCTTTCATAAGTGGAGACATAATAAAGCGACCATAATAAAGACGTTTACTTTCTGTTCTTGATTCAACACACTTCCACTGTAGTGTCCGAGTAGATACTGTTACTTTCTCTCGAACCATAGTAATAATTTGATTTGATTGAATTATTTATTTCTCTTGTTTCTCGTGAAATTTCTTCATTGTTCATTTCTACACACGTCTTTTTTTCGGAGGTCTACAGCCATTATGTGGCATAGGGGTTACATCCCGTATAAAAGTTAATAGTATACCACTTCGACGAATAGCTCGTAATGCTGCGTCTCTTCCGAGACCGGGCCCTTTTATCATGACTTCTGCTCGTTGCAGACCTTGATCCACTACTGTACGAATAGCATTTGCTGCTGCAGTTTGGGCGGCAAAGGGTGTCCCCCTTCGCGTACCCTTGAATCCACAAGTACCGGCCGAGGACCAGGAAAGCACCCGACCCCGTACATCTGTAACCGTGACAATGGTGTTATTGAAACTTGCTTGAACATGAATAACTCCCTTTGGGATTCCACGTGCACTCTTACGCGAACCAAGACGTACATTCCTACGCGAACCGGTTCTCGGTATAGCTTTTGCCATATTGTATCATCTCCTAAATATATGGATATATCCATTTCATGTCAAAAGAGATTCTTTTTTTGTAAATTGAGTCCTTTAGCAAGTCTGATTATCCTTGTCTTTGTTTATGTCTCAGGTTGGAACAAATTATTCTAATGCGCCCCCGCCTGCGGATTAGTCGACATTTTTCACAAATTTTTCGAACGGAAGCTCTTATTTTCATATTTGTTATTCCTTATCTTAATTCTGAATCTATTTTTTGGTAGAAAATAAGTTTCTTGCAATTTTTCATCTCGAATCGTAGTGAAAAAAAAATAACCTAATCTTTCGAATCTTTGTTTCGGAGTCGATAAATTATACGTCCTCTGGTTGAATCATAACGACTTACTTCAATTTTCACTTTATCCCCCGGCAGTATCCGTATAAAACTACGTCGGATCTTTCCTGAAACATAACCTAGAATCAGATCCTCATTATCTAACCGAACCCGGAACATGCCATTGGGAAGTGATTCAGTAATTAAACCTTCATGAATCCATTTTTGTTCTTTCATTCCAGGTAAAGTCCCCCTCAAGTATCAAATAATGGAGAAGAAAGGATATTAGACCGCCCATCCTTTTTCTTTTTTTTACAAATAGGAAGAGTTTTCGGATTCAATTTGGATATTAAAAGGATTACCATATATAACACAAAATTTCTCCTCCGATTCCTTCTAGTCGAGCCTCCCGGTCTGTCATTATACCTCGAGAAGTAGAAAGAATTATAATTCCCATCCCACCGAAAATTCTAGGAATTCGTTGAGAGTTGGAATAGATTCGTAGACCCGGCCGACTAATCCGTTTTAAATTTAAAAAATTTCTATAGGGTCTTTTCCTATTCCTTCTATGTCGCAGGGTTAAAACCAAAAAATCTTTGTTTTTTTCTCGATGTTTTCGGACATTTTCGATAAACCCCTCTCGGAAAAGTATTTTAACAATATTTTCGGTAATATTTGTAGATGCTATGCGAACAACTCTTTTTCTATCCATATCACCATTTCGTATAGAGGTTATTATCTCAGCAATAGTGTCTCTACCCATAATGAACTAAGATGATTGGTGCTTTCAAATTGTATAGAATCAACATGTTTTTCTGTTTTTATTGGTTTTGAAGTAGGAATTTTTCAAGGTGTATACGTGAGACACAATATTACGAATGAATTTAGTTCTTAATCCATTTCTGCCAAATAAATCAAAGATGTTACAATCTTTTCTTATAATACCTCGGGAGCTAATGAAACTATTTTAGTAAAATTTAATTGTCTTAATTCCCGGGGAATTGCACCAAAAATTCGAGTTCCCTTTGGATTTCCTTCCTGATCAATCACAACTGCAGCATTGTCATCATATCGTATTATCATACCGCTGTCACGTTTTAGTTCTTTACGGGTACGAACAATCACAGCTCTGACTACTTCTGATTTTTCTAGGAGCATATTTGGTACCGCTTCTTTGATCACACCAACAATAACGTCACCAATATGGACATATCGTCGATTACTAGCTCCTATGATTCGAATACACATCAATTCTCGAGCCCCGCTGTTATCCGCCACATTCAAATTGGTCTGAGGTTGAATCATGTCAATTTTTTTTGTCTATTCTTACAATGCAAAAGATGAAGAAAATAAAAGAGATATTGTTTGTCAAAAAAAAAAAACAAACCCGCGATTTTGTTTTATTCCCAAAACTCGTTTCTGTTGGTTCTACTTTTTTAGACTGAAATAAGAAATTGAGTTCGTATAGGCATTTTTGATGCTGCTATTAAAATAGCTCTTCTAGCGATATTTTCACTTACTCCACCCATTTCATATAGTATTCGTCCCGGTTTCACAACAGCTACCCAATATTCAGGGGATCCTTTCCCCGAACCCATACGTGTTTCGGCAGGTCTTACTGTAACCGGTTTGTCTGGAAATACACGGACCCATATTTTTCCACCACGGCGTGCATTTCGTGTCATTGCTCGTCGACCCGCTTCGATTTGTCTAGATGTGATCCAAGCGGGTTCAAGTGCCTGAAGAGCATATTTACCGAAACAAATATGATTACCTCGATAAGATACTCCCTTCATTCTTCCTCGATGTTGTTTACGGAATCTAGTTCTTTTGGGGTTATAGTTGATAGTTGGTTCGAAATTCCATCTCTACTACAGAACTGGACATGAGAATTTCTTCTCATTCAGCTCCTCGCGAAGAAAAGGATTGAAAATTGAATTTCTATTAATTTGAATAGATATTCGAATTTCGAAAGAATTTTCGAAATAATAGTTTTTCTAACGTTTTAATAAATCTTTAGTTTCTTTTGTCCTTTATCCAAGTTTACCAAGTCAAAGAATCAAAGAAAAAAGCTTTCGCGGGCGAATATTTACTCTTGCAATCTCTATATTCAGTCGTAGCGCTCGGTCCTCACTTCTCAGAATAGATGAATTGCTTTCCGGTTCATTTCGCCATCCCTACTAGTGAATGAGTAAGATTCGTTTGTTCAAAAAAATCTTTTTCATTCACAGGTCCCATCGTTCCCACCGCTTCGTACTTAAATGGTTAGGCCAGAATTCTACAACGGAGCTCATAACACAATTTCTTTTTGAGTCAACCCTCTTAGTCTTTATTGGCTCTAAGCTCTTGATTTTCTTAATATATCTTAATCTTAATATATGTTAAGATTAACAAGGATTCCTTTATTCCTTTATTATTTCATTATCGATCAATAAATTTGTATTGATGCTTTATTACACTGTCTTTTCTGAGAGGATTCATAGACCTTACATATTGGAATTCTATATCATAGATATTCTTTTTATCCCTTTCTCTCATTCTTCCATTTTTTCGCACCTTTCTTCTGTATTTTGTTTTAAACTTAGAATTCAAGTTTATTCAAAAAAATTGCAGTTGCTACAAAGATATGAATGATTTATCATATCTTAACTGGTTCTTTAGATCCAGATAATACGAAGTGCTGAGTTGGCTTTCATACTACCGACCCTAAAAAACCAACGAGTCACACACTAAGCATAGCAATTATATCACAAAGTTAATCGACTTTTTATTCAATCCTATAGAATTAAGAATTAGTTTGATTGACCAGAAAAAGAATGAAGGCCCTCCTTTTTTTCTTCAATCTATGCGGAAAAACAATTCAAGTTTTCTTAGTCCTTTTCCTTGTCTAGAAAAATCCAAATTTTGATGCCTAATACCCCATAGATAGTCCGAACTATATAGGAACAATAATCAATTTTAGCGCGAATGGTTTGTAGGGGAACCCTACCCTCTCTGATCCATTCAACACGTGCAATCTCTTTTCCGTCGATACGCCCTGCAATTTGTATTTGAATTCCTTTTGTGTCTGCTTGTTCAGTTAATTCAATGGCCTTTTTCATTGCTTTTCGAAATGAAACTCTATTCTTTAATTGTCCAGCTATAAATTCTGCAAGAATATTAGGGTTTCCATAAGGTTTTGCAATTCTTGTGATAGCAATATTAAGTTTTCGGTTCACATAATGAAATTCTTTTTGTAGATTCATCTGTAATTCTTCTATTCCTCGCGGTCGACTTTCAATCAATAACTTTGGGAATCCCATATAGATTATCACCTGGATCAAATCGATTCTTTTTTGAATCTCTATACGGGCAATTCCCTCGGTACCGGAGGATATTCGCATATTTTTTTGTAAAGAATTTTTAATAAAATCTCTTATTTTTTGATCTTCTTGTAGACCCTCAGAATAATTTTTTGGTTGTGCAAACCAAAGCGAATGATGACTTTGGGTTGTACCAAGTCTGAAACCAAGTGGATTTATTTTTTGTCCCATACTACCCCACTACTAGATACATTATGATATACCATAGTTTTCTTTTCCCATCTAGGGTTTTTTAATGAATCTATCTCTTCATATTCATCTAAAGATATATCTTTCACTACAATAGTTATATGGCAGGTAGTTCGTTTTATTGCATAACTACGCCCTCTAGCTCGGGGT